AATATATCGCAATCACTTCCTTCTTGATTAAAAGGAATTCCTATGGCTGCAACAAACAAAGTAAAGAGCACTAATACAAAGAGGGAAAATAGCATAGTATTGTCCGACTCATGGGGATAAGAAAAAGTCTTTCTATTCGGAAAATGAGTAACAGTAATAAAAGGGCGTATCCTCTTTTTTACATTACCATCAAGTTGACATTTGTTATTCCAAAAAAAAGACGTACTTTCATTATTATTCATTGTCAATAAATTTAATAAACAAAACTGATTTTGAATCCTTTTTGGTACTTGTTTTCCCCATAAAGATATTGAATAGACGGAGCTACTTTTTTGACCACTATAATTTTGAAAATGAACGTTTAAATGTCCATCAAAAGTAAGTAAATAAACACGAAACATATAAAATGCAGTTAATCCTGCTGTGGAACAAGCTATTATTGCGAAAATTGGCGAATACAACCAACTATCATTAAGAATTTCATCTTTGGACCAAAAACAAGCAAGAGGTGGAATACCACAAAGAGAAAGCGTACCCACCAAAAAAGACGTTTTTGTGATTGGTACATGCTTTTTTAAACCGCCCATAAGAACCATATTCTGGCTTTTATCTGGAGAATAGCCAACAATGGATTCCATTGAATGAATAATGGATCCGGATCCTAAAAACAACAATGCTTTTGAATAAGCATGAGTAATCAAATGAAATAAAGCAGCTCGATAAGAACCCATACCTAGAGCTAGCATCATATAACCCAGTTGAGACATTGTAGAATAAGCTAAACTTCTTTTAATATCTTTTTGAGCAAGGGCTAAAGTAGCTCCTAATAGTACTGTTATTATACCTATCAAAGATATAAAATTCATTATGTAAGGTGTGATTACAAAAAGAGGAAGAAGCCGAGCTACAAGAAAAATGCCCGCTGCTACCATAGTAGCGGCATGGATAAGAGCGGAAATAGGAGTGGGCCCTTCCATGGCATCAGGTAACCATACATGAAGGGGGAATTGCGCGGATTTAGCAACTGCACCAGCAAATAAGAGAAAGGAACACAAAGTAACAAATAATAAATGAACGTGATTATTATTATCAATTAAGTTATTCACTATTTCGAACAAATCCCTAAATTCAAAACTACCCGTTATCCAATAAAGACCTAAAATTCCTAATAATAAACCAAAATCCCCTACACGATTAGTTACAAAAGCTTTTTGACAAGCAGTTGCTGCAATAGGTCGCGTGAACCAAAAACCTATTAATAGGTAAGAACACATTCCAACTAATTCCCAAAAAATATAAATTTGTATCAAATTAGAACTAGTAACTAATCCTAACATTGAGGTATTGAAAAAACTCAGATAAGCAAAAAATCTTAAATATCCTTGATCATGAGACATATAATTATCACTATAAAAAAGAACCAAAATTCCAACAGTAGTAATTAATATTAACATAATAGAAGCAAGTGGATCGATTAAGTGACCGAACTCTAAAGAAAAATCATTATTAATGGTCCAAGACCATACATATTGATAGATAAAACTTCTATTTATTTGTTGAATAGAGAGATAGACGGAAAGAAGCATAACCATGCTTAACAGTAAAATGCTAGGAAAAGCCCACACACGACGAAGATTATTTGTTGCTGAAAGAATAACTAAAAAAAAAATTACATATATTACAGATAAAGAATAACTTAAAAAAAACTATTATCTTAATCCAACAAGAGGAGAGGAGGTTCGTGATGATTTTTAAATCGTTTCTACTGGTTAATCTCGTATCCCTATGCATGAAGATAAGTAATTCCGTCCTTATGGTCGGACTCTACTATGGATTTATTAGCGCATTTTCCATGGGATGCTCTTATCTCTTCCTTCTCCGACCCCGGTTTTTGGAAGGAGACCAAGATGCAATCGAAAAGAAGGTTTCAGAAACAGCAGGTTTTTTTACAGGACAACTTTTGGTATTCATATCAATGCTTTATGCGCCTCTGCATCTAGCGTTAGGTAGACCTCATACACTACTTTTACTAGTTCCACCGTATTTTTTCTTTCATTTCTTATGCAACAATAGAGGTCAATACCCGGATTCGTTTTTTGCTTTGGAATTTACTAATTCAATGCGGAATCTTAGGATTCAATGGGTATTCCTGAATAATTTGCTTTTTCAATTATTGAGCCTTAGCCTTTTGGCAAGGCCAATGTTAACCAGATTAAACCACATTTATATCTTTCGCTGCAACAATAAAATTGTATTTGTCCTAAGTAGCTTTGTTGGTTGGTTAATTGGTCATATTTTAGTCGTAAAATGGGTTGGATTAGTATTAATGTGGATACTAAAGTTTATTAGATCGAAGAGAATGAAGTACATTACATCTAATGTACTTATTCCATGGAATAAGTACATTATAGAAAAATTGAGAAATTCTTTTGTTCCTGGTTTAATTCGTGAAATTTTTGGCATGAAACGGATTGAATCGGTATTACTCAGGATAAAGAATTATAAGGGATTAGACGATGCACTGTGGTGGATAAAGAGTTCTTTGCTAGTAAGCGATATAAAACTTTTTTTTCGATTTTATGTTAAGTTGGTCCTTCGTGGATTTGAGAATGTGTACATGAGATCCAAATTCATAGAAGATATGGAGCACCTCTTTAGTATTGTCTTATTTGCGACCTTTCTTTTCTATTTAGATCGAACACCCTTTTTGTTTCGAGACCCGAGAGAAAAAATATCAGAAATTCAAAAAAAAATAAAGAGGGAAATGCAAGTTGAGGAGAGGGAGATGGAAGTTGAAAAAGGAGAAAATGTGGAAGAGGAGGTGCAAGAGAAACAAGAGGAATTTACCGAAGAACATATTTATAGTTCCCTTATCTCGCAAGAAAGGGTGGATCCGAACGAAATTGAGGAAGAGAATTCGCAGTTAGCTATATTCAAAGAAGATCCATATTTATTCTCATTTGGAAAACCTCTTGTGACTCCTCTTTTTGACCCGCAAAAATCGCTCCGTCCATTACGATATATAAAAACGTGTGCTGGCGTTGAAAAGGCTGTAAAAAATGAAACGTCACAATATTTTTTTTATAAATGTCGAAGTGATGGAAAAGAAAGAATATGTTTTACATATCCACCCAGTTTGTCAACTTTCTTCGAAATGATACAAAGAAAAATTTCTTCTGCGTTCCCACGAATCTATGATCAATGGCGGGCTCTTGGATGGTCTGATCCTGGGAGTTATACCCAGTGGACTTATAGGAATGAACAAAAAACGAGCAGCCTGAGTACAGAATTTAGAAATCGAATTAAAGCTTTAGATAAAAAAAGAAGTCTGCTAAATGTCCTCGCAAGAAAGAAAAGCTCTAGCCTGCAAAATGTCCTCGAAAAAAGAAAAAGATTGTGTAATTATAAAACTAAAACCGAATACTTGCCTGAAATATCTGATCCTTTTTTGACCGGAGCGTATCGTGCAAAGAGCAAAAAGTTTTTTTCATCCTCAATCCTAAATAATAATAAAACTTTAATACAAAATGACATAGAGACAAGTTCGCTGAAAAAAAAAAATGAAATGTCTCTAAGAATGATAAGAAGTTCGATAAATAAGCTTCACGTACTTTTGATTCCCGAGAAAGATTATGACAAATTGAAAAAGAAAATAGATATAGTTAATACACCTGTAGTACCAATAAAAAAGAACAAATTTTCATTGTTCAAAAGCAAAGAAGTCAAAATGGATGTCCAAGGTGCAAGGAAATTTTGTAAATTGCTTTTGAATCCTATTCTACCCGATCCCCAAAGAATTAGAAAAAAAGCTATTGGACTAAAAGAAATCACTAAAAAAGTTCCTCGATGGTCATACAAATTAATCGACGAGTTGGAACAAGTGGAAGGGACAGCCGAGGGAGAAAGAATGTTCGCCGATCATGATCTTCGGGTACTACCATTCAAACGTGTAGCAGTGTTTACTGAGAAGGATGCGAAAAAGACGCCGGTGGTAGATGAGCATGGTAATCTTGTGCGGAAGCGAAAAAAGTATGCGATACGTTTTTTAGGCCAGATGTCAGATTTTCGTCGAGGACTAATCAAGGGATCCGCGCGTCATGACAGACGTAAAGCATATGTTTGTAGCATATATCAAGTAAATCCACGTTCCCCTCTTTTCACTTTCCGACGCCGCTCCATTTTTTCTTTTTTTGTTAACATCGCCGTGCAAGTAAAATTCTTTTTTGAAACCCGGATAAGTAAAAAAGTGGCTAAAGATGAAAAAAAATGGGTCACGAGGATTTTGGATAATAGGAAGGAACTGCGGCAAATGTTGGGGTTAGCACCCAAAGGGGAGAAAGATAAATCCGAGGAAGACCTGGAGGATGAGATACGAATTGAGAATGTAATGGAAATGTGGGAGAACATTGACTTTGGTCAAGCCATAAGAGCTTTAATATTATTAATGCATACTTTTCTTAGAAAAAGAATTGTATTCCCTTCATTGATAATAGTGAAAAATATAGCCCGTATATTATTATTTCAAGATCCTGAGTGGTCAATAGACTTTGCGCGTTTGAAAAAGGAGACGTATGCTATATGTACCTATAATGGTATGACCGTATCAGAAAAACTGGGATACCAACAATTGCCACAAAACTGGACGATAGAAGGTCTTCAGATACAGGTCAGCGACCCTTTTTCCCTTAAACCTTGGTACAGATTTGGGCCGCGATCCATTCAAAAAGATCCGAAGAAAGAAAAGGAGCCCAAGAAACTGGAAAGGGACCGGGAAGTTCGTTTTTTAACAAGTTTTGGAATCTTAACCGACCGTCCTTTCGGTGATCTAATAAGCCCGGATTGGGCAGCATTTTTTAAACCCATTGCAAAAGAACTAAAAAAAAAAATTATCAAATTCCAAAAGAAACATTCTCTAATTCTAAGCAAACGTTTTCTAACCGTCTTAAAAAAAACAAAAAAATGGTTGATGAAAAGCATTTTTTTTCTAAAAAGAGAGCTTTCAAAAAGAAACCCAATTGCATTATCTGTAGTAAGAGAAAACTCTGAGTTGACTCTTTCTCACAAAGACATAGAGAGTCTTAAAAAAGAACAAGATTTGAGAATGAGTAATCAGAGGATTCGCGAATCCTTGTTGCAAGGTCCAGTTAGAGCTTTGAAAGATGATTCATTGCCAGAAGAAAATGTGGCGGATCAAGAAAACGAACTGAAGGATCTGGATAATCAACTAAGAGAAATCCAAGATCACATAGATAAAGTTATAAAAGAAAGAAAGAAAATCGTTTTCACTCCTGAACCCGATTCTCTTGATAAACTAGGACAAGCAAAAAAAAATATTTTAAAGAAATTAAAAAGAATAAAAGCTCGATTAATCCGACAAAAATATTTTTTTCTAAGAATCCGAAAATCTTATTATTTTCTAATATTTTTCATTAAAAGGATATCCCGCAATATTAAAAGGATACACCTCAATTTCGTTCGATGTGCCATTTCTATTCGCAAGATCCATCCAAAACATTTTTTTGAATTTTCACAAAAAATGAGTGTAAAATCCATTTACAAGATTGAAACAAATAAAGAAAAAGTGTATAAAACAAATATTTATAAATCTAAAACAAAGAAAAAAAAAAATCCCTTTATTTCGATTTTTAAAGAGTCGCTTTATGATACTGATATTCGGATTTCAGAGAATGATATTAAGCTTACGAATATTTTGGCTAGCAATAAGATTAAGAAGTCAAAAGGTCATTCGCACTTATCCTCTGTGTCCCAAGCCTATGTATTTTACAAATTATACCAAACCCAACTTATTAACTTAGAGAAGTTAAGATATGTTCTTCAATATGACGGAGCATCCCTTTTTCTTAAGAAAGAAATAAAGGATTATTTTGACGCACAACACATTTTTGATTCTAAATTAAAACATAAAAATTGTTTTAATTCTTCAAAAACTAAATGGAAAAACTGGTTAAAGGCTCATTATCAATATAATGTATCTGCAATTATATGGAATAGCTTAAGCCAAGAAAAATGGCGAACTAAAGTGAATCAACAACGTATGGACGAAAATACAGACTTAACTAAAAGTTATTCTAATGAAAAAAGAATAAATTTCTTTGAAGCAAATTCATTAGACGATGAAGGCCATTTTTTGAGATTGGGAACTTACAGAGGCCAAAAAGACGAGACTATTAAGAACTCTATAAAATCCTATAGGTATGACCTTTTTTCATATCAATCTATTAATTCCGAAGATAAGTATGTATCACCACTATGTATAAATAATAAACAAAGGATTTCTTACAATTACAATAGACGGCAAGGTAAATTATTTGATAATCCAGAAGGTATTGCTCTTAGCAAGAATTTTTTAGTACAAAACGATCTTCTGAATCTGTATACGTTTCCAGACCGCAAATATTTTCATTGGAGACTTCTCCCTGTTGGTTTAATTGGTTTAAAACAGAAAGCCGGGACTGCTAAGAACTGGACCTCGGCAAATAGTGGCGATACTGTAAAATACTGGACCACGTCAAATGGTAATACAAGTATTAAGCCTGGGGTTTTTTTGCATTGGCAAAATTATGAACGAACGAAAAACCAAAACCCACTTTTTGATTGGCTGGGAATGAATACAGAAATCCCAAATAATTGCATCTCGGATCTGAAAGGTTGGTTCTTCCCGGAATTGATCCCAATGGATCTTAGATATCAATTAAAACCGTGGATCATACCAATAAAATTACTTTTTGTAAATCAGCAAGGAAATGCAAATCTTATTCAAGATCTTATTGAAGATGGAACCGAAAAGGTTATTCAAAATGAAAATGAAAAGGCTATTCAAAATCTTATGGCAAATTTTCTTGAAAACAAAAACATCAAGAGAAATACAAAGCTAGAGAATCCCTACAAGAAAATAAAAGTGATCGATTTAGCATTAGAGAATAAAAATAAAAAAGAAAACAAAAGCCCAGGGGATCTTAAAGCCTATACAGCATACAAACTTAAACGGCCCTTCGTGGAATACCTAAAAAACGGGGATATCCGTAATATTCAAGTGAGATCGCCGCAGGATGCTGATGAGGATGACTATGATCGAGTGGACAGACTAAAAGTGAATGGATACGAATTGAATAAACTGAAGAAACTCAAAGACGCGAAAGAGATAAAAAAAACTTGGCTAACCTCTATCAAAAGGGGAAGACTGAAAATGGAATTTTCGAAAACCAAAAAAAGTCTTAAGAACATTGTGTTTACCGCAGGACTATTCGGTATCGAACCACTTCGTATATCTAGACAAAATAAGGATGCACAATTTTTGATCTATCAAATGATAAAGATTCCTTTGATTGAGCAGATTGATCCCTACGATGATGATGAGAGTTTCGAAATTACTGAAAGATTCAGATACCGAAGAACCCTTTTTATGGCTAACACCAATACTGACGTTAGACACAAAAGTAATTATGATTTGGTTGTTCCTGAAACAGTTTTATCAACCCAACGCCGTAGAGAATTACGAATTCTAATTTCTTTCTATTCGAGAAATGGAAATCTTATCCAAAAAAATCCAGTATTTTGCAAATACGTAAAAAACTGGGGTGAAGTTGTGGATAACAATGAAAAAAAGAAAAATAAAATGATAAAATCATTTCTTTGGCCTAATTATCGATTAGAAGATTTAGCTTGTATGAATCGATATTGGTTTCATACCAATAATGGCAGCCGTTTCAGTATGCTAAGGATACATATGTATCCGCGAGTGAAAATTCGTTAATGATACCTTTTTTATATCCATTCTATACCCTATTTGATATCTGAAACAAAGAGATGCATTAGATTTGCATTCTGGTATCGGAATGGAAATCCAATGCACATATCAATATCAATTAGATCTATAAATGAATCAACAGAATCCTCTTTTTTTTTTTAGTGGAAAAATCTAGATACCATGCTTTCATAATCCTATTTTAATCAACTCGGAAATTGGATTGAGAAACTTTATTTGATAAAATCATTTCATAAAATGAGTTGAGAAAATTCGGAGTTCGTAAAGAAATTATATTTTATATATATATATAAATGACTAGCATTATTCTTACTGATTGGTAAAATTCATTTAGTTCAAAAAGAAAAAAGGACGATAGAATATTTTTTTATGGTAAAAAATGCATTCATTTCCGTTATTTCACAAGAAGAAAACAGGGGGTCTGTTGAATTTCAAGTAGTTAGCTTCACCAATAAGATACGAAGACTTACTTCCCATTTGGAATTCCACAGAAAAGACTTTTTATCCCAGAGAGGTTTACGTAAAATCCTGGGAAAACGACAACGCCTGCTATCTTATTTGTCAAAGAAAAGCAAAGTCCGTTATAAAGAATTAATTAGTCAACTAGATATCCGAGAATCAAAACCTCGTTAATTTGAAAAAGAACTAGAATTATTTAATTTCTTAGATCTTGAATTTTTATGAACTTTTTGTTTCGTTTTGAGCAATTCATGAAAGAAAGAATCGAGGAATAACCTTATGAATGTAACAACGACAAGAAAAGACCTCATGATAGTCAATATGGGACCTCACCACCCATCAATGCATGGTGTTCTTCGGCTCATCCTTACTCTAGACGGTGAAGATGTTATTGATTGTGAACCAATATTGGGTTATTTACACCGAGGGATGGAAAAAATTGCGGAAAACCGAACTGTTATACAATATCTGCCTTATGTAACACGGTGGGATTATTTAGCGACTATGTTCACAGAAGCAATAACCATAAATGGACCAGAACAGTTGGGGAATATTCAAGTACCTAAAAGAGCAAGTTATATCAGAATAATTATGTTAGAGTTAAGTCGGATAGCTTCTCATCTCTTATGGCTTGGCCCTTTTATGGCGGATATTGGTGCACAGACTCCCTTTTTCTACATTTTCAGAGAAAGAGAATTAGTATATGATCTATTTGAAGCTGCCACCGGTATGAGAATGATGCATAATTATTTTCGTATCGGAGGAGTAGCGGCCGATCTACCGCATGGATGGATAGATAAATGCTTGGATTTCTGTGATTATTTTTTAACGGCAGTTTCGGAATATCAAAAACTTATTACGCGGAATCCCATTTTTTTAGAACGAGTTGAGGGGGTGGGCATTATTGGCGGGGAAGAAGCAATAAATTGGGGTTTATCAGGACCAATGCTACGAGCTTCCGGAATAGAATGGGATCTTCGTAAAGTTGATCGTTATGAATGTTACGGCGAATTGGATTGGGAAATCCAGTGGCAAAAAGAAGGGGATTCATTAGCTCGTTATTTAGTCCGAATCAGTGAAATGAAGGAATCTATAAAAATTATTCAGCAGGCTCTGGAAGGAATTCCGGGGGGGCCTTATGAAAATTTGGAAATACGATGTTTTGATAGAGAAAAGGATCCAGAATGGAACGGTTTTGAATATAGATTCATTAGTAAAAAACCTTCTCCCACTTTTGAATTGCCGAAGCAAGAACTTTATGTACGCGTTGAAGCTCCAAAAGGGGAATTGGGAATTTTTTTAATAGGAGATCAAAGTGGGTTTCCTTGGAGATGGAAAATCCGTCCGCCTGGTTTTATCAATTTGCAAATTCTTCCTCAGTTAGTTAAAAGAATGAAATTGGCTGATATTATGACGATACTAGGTAGCATAGATATCATTATGGGAGAAGTAGATCGTTGAAATGATAATTGATACAACCCAAGTACAAGATATTAATTCTTTTTCCAGATTGCAATCTTTGAAAGAGGTCTATGGAATCATATGGATGCTTATACCTATTTTGAGTCTTGTATTGGGAATTACTCTAGGTGTACTCGTAATAGTGTGGTTAGAAAGGGAAATATCTGCAGGAATACAACAACGTATTGGGCCTGAATACGCGGGGCCTATGGGAATTCTTCAAGCTTTAGCTGATGGAACAAAACTCATTTTCAAAGAGAATCTTCTACCGTCTCGAGGAGATACTCGTTTATTTAGCATAGGACCATCCATAGCAGTTATATCCATTTTACTAAGTTATTCAGTAATTCCTTTTAGCTATCACCTTGTATTATCTGATCTCAATATTGGTGTTTTTTTATGGATTGCCGTTTCCAGTATTGCTCCCATCGGACTTCTTATGTCAGGATATGGATCAAATAATAAATATTCTTTTTTAGGTGGTCTACGAGCCGCTGCTCAATCAATTAGTTATGAAATACCATTAACTCTTTGTGTGTTATCAATATCTCTACGTGCGATTCGTTTAACCTTTTCTTAATTAATTTCTTGTTTTGTTAGTAAAGAAATTAAATAGATATCCTCATTGTTTTATTCATTATTGATGGTGATGGACTAAATCAGATAGTTATATGAGTGAAAGAAAACTGCTTACAAATTTGCAGTAAAAAAATGGAGTCTCATTTCGTACGTACAAGAAAATAAAATAAATATTAGCAAAACTTTTACCCCAAGATTGGTTGATTAGTCATCCTAGCTTGAAGCGGGTTCAAAACATCAACCGTATAGAGTTTCGATTCTCCTTTGTTTCTATGTAGTACCAGAACGGATGATTGATAAAAAATAAGTGGATGGTTAGGAACACAAAACTACATAAAGGATTAGTAATGGAGATATATTATGTAAATTATCCAACAGGATTCTTTTTCATAACATAAAAAGAATCCTAATTGGGGCTTGAAGTTTGGTAGAAATGATCAAGCAGTACTCCTCGCGATTCCGATCCAGAGTAGGCTCCTATCCACAGATTACAAAATGACTATCAGGAACGAAATAATCCTTTTTTGAAACCCCCATTTTAAGAAAGAAGAATAGGAAGAAAAACAAAAGGATCCTTTTATTCTTTTCTATACTCATATTCATAGCGATACTCTGTCATGATTAATGAGCTATATGGAATGTTTCATTTTGTTCGTAATGAAAAGGCTGGGTTGAAGTATCTATTGATATTGCTACAAGGAGTATTTTATTGAAGGATTAGGTTATTACTCAGCAAAGATAAATTTAAATTATTAAAGGACAAGATCAATTCAGAAGTGCTTTTTGAATGATTTAATCATTATTATAGCCTAGCAGACAGAATTCCATTGGTTTAATTCGGGACCTTACCACACCACAGTTTTTGACTCTATCTATATATATTTATACTCCAACCGTATCAAGATAAAGAATCTCAATGAGGTCCTTAGATTTATTGGAGGCCCCCGAGGAGCCGTATGAGGTGAAAATCTCACGTACGGTTCTGGAATAGCGGTGGGAACAGTGATGTTATCACCGACTATGATTATCTAACAGTTCAAGTACAGTTGATATAGTTGAAGCCCAATCAAAATATGGTTTGTGGGGTTGGAATTTGTGGCGGCAACCTATTGGGTTTCTTGTTTTTCTAATTTCTTCCCTAGCAGAATGTGAAAGATTACCCTTTGATTTACCAGAAGCAGAAGAAGAATTAGTAGCAGGTTATCAAACCGAATATTCAGGTATAAAATTTGGTTTATTTTACGTTGCTTCCTATCTAAATCTATTAGTTTCTTCGTTATTTGTAACAGTTCTTTACTTGGGCGGTTGGAATATCTCTATTCCGTACATATCTGTTCCTGGGCTCTTTGAAATAACTAAAGTAGGTAGAGTTTTTGGAACGACAATCGGTATTTTTATTACATTAGCGAAAACTTATTTGTTTTTGTTCATTTCTATCACAACAAGATGGACTTTACCTAGGCTAAGAATGGACCAATTATTAAATCTTGGATGGAAATTTCTTTTACCGATTTCTCTCGGTAATCTATTATTAACAACTTCCTCCCAACTTCTTTCACTGTAAAGGAAAAAGGAAGGGGCTATTCTATATTTATGGCGTCTTTCAAACAAGAGAAAGAAACAAAGATAAAATTATTCATAGATCTTTACGATATGTTCCCTATGGTAACTGGGGTCATGAATTATGGTCAACAAACAGTACGAGCTGCAAGGTACATTGGTCAGGGGTTCATGATTACCTTATCTCACGCAAATCGTTTACCCGTAACTATTCAATATCCTTATGAAAAATTAATTACATCGGAGCGTTTTCGCGGTCGAATCCATTTTGAATTTGATAAATGCATTGCTTGTGAAGTATGTGTTCGTGTATGTCCTATAGACCTCCCCGTTGTTGATTGGAAATTGGAAACCGGTATTCGAAAGAAACGATTGCTTAATTACAGTATTGATTTCGGAATTTGTATATTTTGTGGTAACTGCGTTGAGTATTGTCCAACAAACTGTTTATCAATGACGGAAGAATATGAACTTTCTACTTATGATCGTCACGAATTGAATTATAATCAAATCGCTTTGGGTCGTTTACCAATGTCAGTAATCGACGATTATACAATTAGAACAATTTTGAATTCACCGCAAATAAAATAAAAACCGCAAAAACTTTGTGATTAAAGAAGAATTGCTAATTATCAAGATTCAATTTGATCGAATTTAAATTGAAAGGAATGAGTTCTTTATTTTCTTTTTTTTTTTTTGTCATTAACTAAAAATTAGGACCAACTATGGATTGGTTAGTGCTAAGCGCCACTCCATTTTGCTTTTGGAGTGAAAATCATATATACATAATTATTTCGAAATTTTCTATTTCGAATTAAACTTAAACTAACTAAGCTTTCTTTTCTTTCGAGTCAAAGGGGGTTCACTAATTGTGTACCTACACCAATTAAAACGGATTCGATTCGAATTCAATTAGGAGCATATCATAAAAAATTGCCTGGTCGGGTCAATAAAATCATGAAACACATTTCAATTTATTTATCTTTTAAATAGAATGGATTTGCCTGGACCAATACATGATTTTCTTTTAGTTTTTCTAGGATCGGTTCTTATAGTAGGAGGTCTGGGAGTGGTATTACTTAACAATCCCATATTTTCGGCCTTTTCCTTGGGATTGGTTCTTGTTTGCATATCCTTATTTTTTAGTTTATCAAACTCCTATTTTGTAGCGGCTGCGCAGCTACTTATTTACGTGGGAGCTATAAATGTTTTAATCCTATTTGCTGTGATGTTCATGAATGGTTCAGAATATTCCAAAGATTTGAATCTTTGGACTGTTGGTGATGGGATTACGTCGTTGGTTTGTACAAGTATTTTTATTTCACTAATTACTACTATTCTAGATACGTCTTGGTACGGGATTATTTGGACGACAAAATCAAATCAGATTATAGAGCAAGATTTTATAGGTAATAGTCAACAAATTGGAATTCATTTATCAACTGATTTTTTTCTTCCATTTGAGCTCATTTCAATAATACTTTTAGTTTCTTTGATAGGTGCAATTGCTGTTGCTCGTCAATGATCAATCCAATCTTTATAACTGTTAACAGCAATAAAAATGGAACTTTGCTTTGGGTTATTAAATCCATTTATTTTCAATTCTATTTGAATTGCAGAAGAAAAAACTATTCCTTTCTTTTGTACTTATTAGTACTTATTCTAGTAAACCTAATTTGTCGAATTGTTGTTCATATTGAAATGAATTCAAATTAATAAGGAGCTGGTCAATGATACTCGAACATGTACTTGTTTTGAGTGCCTATTTATTTTCTCTCGGTATTTATGGATTGATAACGAGTCGAAATATGGTTAGGGCTCTTATGTGCCTTGAACTTATACTGAATTCAGTTAATCTGAATTTCGTAACATTTTCTGATTTTTTTGATAGTCGGCAATTAAAAGGGGATATTTTCTCAATTTTTATTATAGCTATTGCAGCCGCCGAAGCAGCTATTGGGTTGGCTATTGTTTCCTCAATTTATCGTAACAGAAAATCAATTCGTATCAATCAATCCAATTTATTGAATAAATAAGTAGTATCCATTATCAAAATTGAAATAAGACTCCTCAGGAATTGAAATTCAACTAGCATAAATATAAATTTGCGTATATGATACGTAGATATGACAAAGGGCAAGAAATTAAAGTATCTTGGCTCAATCTCTTGAGTCGATCCAGAATTTGATTGATGTAAAAAATTCTGATAAAATCATTGATTCATCTGGTGTTTAAATATATGATTCATTTATAAGTTTACTAGATCGAAAGTTTATGACATTCAAAAATTGATAGATATCCAATGTCGCATTCAGTAAAGATTTATGATACCTGTATAGGATGTACTCAATGTGTACGGGCCTGCCCGACGGATGTCTTAGAAATGATCCCTTGGGATGGGTGTAAAGCTAAGCAAATTGCTTCCGCTCCAAGAACCGAGGACTGTGTTGGTTGTAAGAGATGTGAATCTGCTTGTCCAACGGATTTTTTGAGCGTTCGAGTTTATTTATGGCATGAAACAACTCGAAGTATGGGTCTAGCTTATTAATACGTTTCAGAAAAAAGCATTTCAATACATTTTGAATACAGTTTCTTTTTTTACCGACAAAACCCCGTACTCAAAAAGAAAAAAATAAAAAATATTTATTTGTATTTTTGAGCGCGGGGTTTTTTGGTCCAAGTGTATCTTGTCTTTACCACGAATTATTTTCCTTGGTTAACTATAATTGTAGTTTTTCCCATATTGACGGGTTCTTTAATTTTCTTCCTACCTCATAGAGGTAATAAGGTCATGAAATGGTATACACTATGTATATGCATTTTAGAACTTCTTTTAATAACCTATACATTCTCTTATCATTTTCAACTGGATGATCCACTAACCCAACTAACAGAGAATTATAAATGGATCCCTTTTATTGATTTTTATTGGAGATTAGGAATAGATGGACTTTCTATAGGACCTATTTTATTGACGGGATTTATTACAACTTTAGCTACTTTAGCGGCCTGGCCAGTTACTCGAGATGCACGATTGTTCCATTTTTTAATGTTAGCAATGTACAGCGGTCAAATAGGATCATTTTGCTCTAGAGACCTTTTACTTTTTTTCCTAATGTGGGAGTTCGAATTAATTCCCGTTTATCTACTTCTATCCATGTGGGGGGGAAAGAAACGTCTCTATTCAGCTACAAAGTTTATTTTGTACACTGCGGGGGGTTCCATTTTTCTATTAATAGGAGTTCTGGGTATTGGTTTATATGGTTCCAATGAGCCAACACTTAATTTTGAAACATTAGCTAATCAATCGTATCCTGTGGCACTCGAAGTAATATTCTATATGGGATTTCTTATTGGTTTTGCGGTCAAATTGCCGATTATACCCTTACATACATGGTTACCAGATACACATGGGGAAGCACATTATAGTACGTGCATGCTTCTAGCTGGAATCTTATTAAAAATGGGAGCTTATGGGTTAGTTCGAATCAATATGGAATTATTACCGCATGCTCATTGCCTATTTTCTCCTGGGTTGATTCTAGTGGGTGCAATACAAATAATCTATGCAGCTTCAGCATCTCCTGGTCAACGTAATTTAAAAAAAAGAATAGCCTATTCCTCTATATCGCATATGGGTTTCATAATTATTGGAATTGCATCTATAAGCGATACGGGACTTAATGGAGCCATATTACAAATAATCTCTCATGGATTTATTGGTGCGGCTCTTTTTTTCTTGGCCGGAACGGGTTATGATAGAATACGCCTTCTTTATCTCGATGAAATGGGTGGAATGGCTATCCCCCTTCCAAAACTATTTACGATGTTCAGTCTCTTATCGATGGCTTCCCTTGCATTACCGGGCCTGAGCGGTTTTGTTGCCGAATTTTTAGTATTCTTTGGAATAATTACCAGTCAAAAGTATCTTTTAATGCCAAAAATACTAATTACTTTTTTAATGGCAATTGGAATGATATTAACGCCTATTTATTCATTATCTATGTTACGCCAAATGTTCTACGGATACAAGCTATTTAATGTTCCAAATTCTTATTTCTTTGATTCTGGTCCGCGAGAGTTATTTGTTTCGATCTCTCTCTTTCTACCAATAATTGGTATTGGTATTTATCCGGATTTCGTTCTTTCATTATCAGTTGACAAAGTGGAAGCTATTATATCTCATTTTTTTTATCGATAGTTTTCAAGAAAAAATTCAAATAGAATTCTATTAGTTTGAATATTGTGCGTTGTACAATGAGAAAGAAGTCCTTTTTCTCTTAAATTCAATTTTCTCTAAAGTTTTAACTTAAGTAAAAAAAACAATAATAATAAGGAAAAATGAATTGGAACGAAATCCATTTCGTCTTTGTGAGAACCATTTGAATCACTACACTACTTGATTCAAATGGTTCGTGCACCTTATACAAAGTTTTCTTATCTTATTCTTACTTATATATTCTTATATATTTATTATATTTAGACTCTCTATATTAAGATTCTATCTATTATATATAATAGATATTTTGATTTCTTATTTCTTATTTGATTTAATAATTTTTAATTTAAAATTAGATTTCTTTTTTGTATTTATAGGCTTACATAGTTATATTTCATTTAATTAGATTTTAATGTGTTAATGTAAATTAAATGAACCATAACTATGTAAACCTATTCCTAATAAATTGACCCCAAAATAGCATATCCAAATTATAATAAAGCCCAGAAAAGCCACAATTGCGGAATTTCTACTTTCAAAATTTGGATTTGTTCGAGTATGTAAATAAATAGCAAACATGGTCCAAGTAATAAATGCCCAAGTTTCTTTTGGATCCCAATTCCAATAGGACCCCCATGCTTCATTAGCCCATACTGCTCCGGAAAGAATACCTATGGTTAAAAAGATAAATCCTAAACTAATAATACGAGAACTCCAATGATCTAATTGTTGAATCAGTTGAGCCTTGTAATAGTTTTTAGACGAAAAAAAAGAGGTGCTTAGTAAAACATTGTTTCCTTCATTCATATAATTGTTTCCTTCATTCATATATTGGATCTCTACAAAGGAAAATGAATCATTTACAATTTTTTTGTTTTTACTAAAAATTCTGAAAGCTTTTCGAAATGTAATGACTAAAAGAGCTACTGATAATAATGATCCACACAAAAGAGCTGCATAGCCCAAAACCATCATACTTACGTGCATCATTAACCATTGGGATTGGAGAGCAGGTACTAATATTTCTGATTGCTGCATTTCACTTAAAAGACCTGAAGTAACAAGGCCCTGGGTAAAAATAGTGGTTGACGAGGTTATTGTCCTTAAATCAGTTTTCTGTTTTTTAAAATAGGGAACCATATGAATAATGGCGAAACTCCATGCCAGAAAAAGTAATGATTCATATAAATTACTTAATGGAAAATGACCCGAATAAGCCCAACGAGTGACTAATAATCCTGTTATACATAAAAAAGTTGCTATCATGCTTTTTTCTGACGAATCATGTAGTCCTATGATTTCATCGACACATAAGGTTATAAAAAAAATTGTAATTCCAATTGAAACGAGCGAAAAGGATATATGAGTTAATATATGTTCTAGAGTAGAAAATATCATAATAAAAAAGGGGGGTACTCAATTATATATACTGAATTCAAATTCAGAATTGAATTCATTATAGGTCTTATTGTATCTCTTTTAGAAGATGACATGCCGCTACTCGGACTCGAACCGAGATGCTCTAGCACTGCTTCCTAAGAGCAGCGTGTCTACCGATTTCACCATAGCGGCCAGCGTATTTGAAATAATACTAATCCATTTTTAGATTAATCGTCGAGATTCAAGGATTCATTTTGATATTTTTTTTATTGCATATTATATAGTATAGCTTTATAAATATAAATTTATTTAGTAGTCTAGAATTTTTAAAAATTGTTTATTTTATTATAGTCCATGAGTGTTAAAAGGAAATGTATGGGGAAAATAAGACTCCCCATTCGGAAATAATAACCTAGATTCGATTAATAAGGAGTGATACTTTCTAGCTTTTATTTTTTCAATTGCAAACAAAAAAGTCTCATTTTAGCATTCATATTAGTAAATCACGGTTTTTATTATTATTCTTTTTTGTACAAAAAAACTGTTAGAATTTCAAGTAGAAAAAACTTTTAGAATTTCCAGTCGAAAGAGACTTAGCTAACGAAAAAGCTTTCAATGCTGCCCAATATGCCTTTTTTTTCCAAATATTTTTACGAATACGTTTTTTTGATATAGAAGTGCGCTTTTTTGGAACTGCCATGCAAATTTAAAAAACAAGTTATTCATTTCTATAGTTGGATGTGAAAGACATCTATTCTGCAAATAATTTGCATTTTTCTTTTGCTTTGCGGGGGATAAAAATGGAACACAAAATTCGAAAGTATTTTTTTTTTTTTAATATCCCTATCTATTCTTGTAGTCCTCTAGTTAAACAGATACAGAAAAAAAAAAAAAAAAATAGATCGAAAGGTTTCAAAAAAACCCATCCCAGTCCTTATTATTTCCATCTTTTTTATATTACATCGATCAAGTTGAAAAAGCGAGTCCGCCGAATTTTCATTTTGAAATTACAACGAAAAAGAAAACGAGTAGTTAATCATTAGTAATTGAACCTTTTTAGTTGAAGTATTCTTTTATATGTTTTTGAAAGAGAAGTCTAAAATAGTTGATTCTTTCTTCTTTTTGGGGAGGGCGGGGTCAAGTTATGGGATCCTGAGAAAGATCTTCCTTTCTATTTCAATATAATCAATATAAAATAGAATATAAATATTAAACATCTATTAATATGAATTAAAATTAATAATATATCAAATTGTATTAAATTTTATATATAAAAAAAAAATAGATAATTTTTATTATATAGAATTCATTTAAGACTTCGTGAATCTAAAAAAAAATAGATAAGAGCCGGTGAATCAGAAACAATTAATTAACAATAAAACAAGGTTGTTTTATGGAATATACATATCAATATTCATGGATTATACCTTTCATTCCACTACCAGTTCCTATATTAATAGGAATGGGACTTCTCCTTTTTCCGACAGCAACAAATAATCTTCGTCGTGTGTGGGCTTTTCCTAGCATTTTACTGTTAAGCATGGTTATGCTTCTTTCCGTCTATCTCTCTATTCAACAAATAAATAGAAGTTTTATCTATCAATATGTATGGTCTTGGACCATTAATAATGATTTTTCTTTAGAGTTCGGTCACTTAATCGATCCACTTGCTTCTATTATGTTAATATTAATTACTACTGTTGGAATTTTGGTTCTTTTTTATAGTGATAATTATATGTCTCATGATCAAGGATATTTAAGATTTTTTGCTTATCTGAGTTTTTTCAATACCTCAATGTTAGGATTAGTTACTAGTTCTAATTTGATACAAATTTATATTTTTTGGGAATTAGTTGGAATGTGTTCTTACCTATTAATAGGTTTTTGGTTCACGCGACCTATTGCAGCAACTGCTTGTCAAAAAGCTTTTGTAACTAATCGTGTAGGGGATTTTGGTTTATTATTAGGAATTTTAGGTCTTTATTGGATAACGGGTAGTTTTGAATTTAGGGATTTGTTCGAAATAGTGAATAACTTAATTGATAATAATAATCACGTTCATTTATTATTTGTTACTTTGTGTTCCTTTCTCTTATTTGCTGGTGCAGTTGCTAAATCCGCGCAATTCCCCCTTCATGTATGGTTACCTGATGCCATGGAAGGGCCCACTCCTATTTCCGCTCTTATCCATGCCGCTACTATGGTAGCAGCGGGCATTTTTCTTGTAGCTCGGCTTCTTCCTCTTTTTGTAATCACACCTTACATAATGAATTTTATATCTTTGATAGGTATAATAACAGTACTATTAGGAGCTACTTTAGCCCTTGCTCAAAAAGATATTAAAAGAAGTTTAGCTTATTCTACAATGTCTCAACTGGGTTATATGATGCTAGCTCTAGGTATGGGTTCTTATCGAGCTGCTTTATTTCATTTGATTACTCATGCTTATTCAAAAGCATTGTTGTTTTTAGGATCCGGATCCATTATTCATTCAATGGAATCCATTGTTGGCTATTCTCCAGATAAAAGCCAGAATATGGTTCTTATGGGCGGTTT